TACTCTGATGGATTGTTATCGTGTATTGCTTAATTGAAGCATACCAAGCCTTTCATTCATTTTATTGAAAGGCTTGGTATGCTTCAATTGTATTGTTTGGTGTTATTCTTCATACTTCTTCCCATTCCATCAATAATGGATATGTGCAGTTCCCCTGCATCCAGCAGGAATTGAACCCGCGAGTTCGCCAATTATGAGTTGGGCGCTTTAACCATTCAGCCATGGATGCTGGATAAAGATCATCAACATATTCATTCTATAATATGAGTATAGACTCAGATCTAAAATTGGGTAGTTCGGGATTGGGACCCATTTACATTCTTTCTCTCATACTTGATTCATGTCAAATATTCTCAATAGACATTCAAATAACATTTCATTTCATTGAATTAATTTGATAATAAGCCATACAACTTGTTCGAGAGTTGAGAGTTAGTCATCAATCTTGCTTTGATCCCCTATCAGAGGTCACCGACGACCCACATAAGAACAAACGTTAGCTCATTTTTTATTCTTGGAAGAAATGACTGTAGATAGATAAATTGGTTTTTCCGGGGCGGACGTAGCCAAGTGGACCAAGGCAGTGGATTGTGAATCCACCACGCGCGGGTTCAATTCCCGTCGTTCGCCCATAAAAGAAGATAAAAAAAATCGGACTGGATCCGATTCGTTGTCATTTTCCTTCCTACCTATTTAAGTGAAATAAATTATATCCATGGGACATAATGGTATCGGTTGGTTGACACGAGATTTACAATTATATGAAATCAATATATGCTATAAATATTCTATTTATTGGGATAAAACAAAAGGGAGAGGTAAGGGGGGGGTTTCAAATAAATGAAAAAAAGAAGAAGACCCTGGATAATCAAATTGGAAGAGATACAAAGTTATCAATTTCTATGCAATCCATGGACCAAATCCAATTTGATTAGATTGTTAATTCAAATCCTTTCACGTCGGGAGCGCCTTATAAAGCTTTTTGATCCTAGAATTCTCAGTACGTTGCTTTTACGCGATCTACGGAAAAGCAATCCATATTTTTTGGTCAAAGGTATAGTAGTACTTACATTATCGATCCTCATATATCGCTTCAATCATCAAAGTAGTATGATTGATAGAAAAAATTTCTATTCGATTAAACTCTTTCCTATCCATAACTTTATGGAACTTGGAAATGAAACACCGGAAGAATATTTAAAGCCTTTCACTCAAAATTGGTTGAGATTTCCGCATCTTTTACTATCTTTCCAATTGAAAAGATATTACAATCGGGATTTTGATCCCATTAGTTTAAATTCAGGATATGGCAAGAACACGAACAAGAAGGATGAGATTATCTCGAAGAATCAAGGACCGAGCGAAACTCATTCGGAAAATGATGAGAAAGATATCAATTTGAAGATCGATTCAACTCTTAATTCAACCGAAAATGAGTATTGGAAACCTGAAAAATATCTTTGTGAAGATCCATTCACAAGGAATAAAACGGAGATTGAGCAACGAAGAAAAAGATCAATTCTTTGGGATCTTTCTTTTATTGAAAGAGAACAAACAAAAATAGAATCGGATTTGTCCTCAAAGTGTTTATCAAAAGATTATCCAATCTCTTGGGCGAAAGAATTATTTACAGAAGATCAAAGATATACAGAAGAGAATTCCTTTCCTTTGGAGAGGAAAAGATTCATTGAAAATTTTACAAAATCAATTCGCTATTCTTTTTTTTACATATTGCCAATAGATGAACCGTGTATGGGTGGTCCTAGTGCTACTAAAAAGCCCATTGAAGATTTAAACTTATCCAAAAGGTTATTTAAAATAAAAAAAAATGTTTTTTCCCAAGATTTAAGGGATTCAAAATCCTATTCATTAATGAATAGGATAGTTGATCTATGGAAGATAAAAACATATTTTGAAATTGAAAATCCTTCCTTGAATTGTGCTATGCGGAGTTTTACTCTGCCTTGGAATCTATTTTCTGCATTCTGTGATCAAAGCAAAGGAAAATACATATTGCACAAAAATTGTCTGGAAATGACAGATCAATTCACTCTATCAATAACTAAGCCTAGTCAGGTTCATGATAAAATTTCATTTTTTATTTATTATAACAAGAATGGATCGTTGAGATCGGATCGGATCTTCAATCACAGAGAAAAATGGAAGAATCAATCTTTATGGGTCCTACTCAATATTATTGATAAAGCGGATGATTATTTAGATCAAATAATCGACAAACAATTGAGCCAAATCGATTCCAAAAATTGCTTGGAGATAGGAACTCCCTTTAACAATTATAGAACTGAAGCTTTGGGTTGGTATGAATCAATTAAGTATAACATTGACAACAGGTATTCGAAAAATTTATTAAATAGATTCTATTTTATAAATAGGCTCAGTCGCAATTTAAAGGATCAAATTAGAACAAATTTTATAGAAAATGAAAATTTAAATAATGTAACGAAAGATACAATTGACCGGCATTCATCAAGTTGGAAAAAAATTAAGAGAGAATGGTTCAACCATTCTATTATTCGAATTGATAAACATATCAATCGGAATTTGAATGTGTACAAATGGTCCAATCAGACCGAATACTTTATGAAATATTTGAAACAGGTTTTTTCTAAAAAAAACTATTTTAAAATAGTGTTCGATCCAATTGAATTATGTACTAATACTAATCGAGATTCAATTGGTTGGTCTGTGTTTTTATCCCTTTCTGAAAGTACTGTAAAGATCTTAAACTCGAAGTTCGATATCATTTCGAACTTAAATTCTAAGTTCGATATTTTAATTTCGTTTTTTGATTTTGCATTTCATGGGCTCCAAAGTATGAATTATAGACTATTAAATCAGTTGTTAGATCCAATTGGTACTCTAATCGTTCGTTTAAAAAAATTTAAAACCTTTCTTTTGTATGACCATAATCTTTCACAAAGATCGAAATTATTGATTGATGAAGGAACAATTGCACCATTTGTTACGAATAAGATACCAATTAATCCATTGATTATTGACTTTTTCGATAATGAAAATAATCGCATGGAATCATTCGATAACACTTATTTTTCGACGATATCCAACGATCGAGACAATTGGTTGAATCCTGTGAAACTATCTGATCAGAGCTCATTGATAGCTTCTTTTCACGGAGCAAATACGCTCCAATTTTTTGATTATTTGCATCATACTCGGCCAAATTATAGGAATAGATTACCTTCTGATATGAAAAGATTTTATATAAAAAGGAATAATTTTACATATGGACAATTATTCAATCTTTTGATCATCCACAACAATCTATCTTCCTTGCCCATTGGTGAAATAGGACCCGTTCACTCAGAAAAAGAGACTATTTCATTCATCAAATCACAAGTATCTAACATATTATTACCTAAATATTTAAAACGAAAACGAAGTGGTGACCAAACGTTTGTATTAATCTATGATTTGTACAGATCCTTCAATTTACTAACTCGATTGAATCCATTCGTTCGTGAAAAGAGATATCTTTCTTCGATCGAAGAGATTTCTACAACGCCTTTAACAAAAGAACAAATAGTCAATTTTGAAAAAAATTTTTGCCAACCTTTTTTTAAAAGATCCGATTCAGAAGAAAACAACTTTGATCAATGCTTTAAAAGGGGTTTCAGTTCAAACGTGGGTCTTATTCAAACTCGATCTTATCAAGATGATTTACTATCCGAAATGTTTTCCAATAAGAACGAGGAAATTTTTCCTCGTATTCAAGATTGGTTTGTAACCGAATGTTTAAAAAACAAAATAGTAAACGAAGACATAGATGGAAGGAGTACCCTTTCTAATTCATCTAAAGAGGAACAGAATATTTATAGGATCTCTCAAATAGATAGTATTTTTTCAAAATGGGATTTGTTCAAAACATATATGCCCTGGTTTTTTACCTCTGCATGGTGTAAATATATTGAAAATATGCTTTTAGATACTCTTTCGGAGATATTACTACATGGCAGTAATCCATTTGTATCTATTTTGCAAAATATTAAGCATAATATTTTGCTTAAACGGAATATATTGTGGGAACTTTCTCATCCATTATGGGAACCTATACAATGTAAATTGAGAACGAATCTTATTAATAAGTTTTTTTTTCCAAGTAATAATTTCAAGGATTTTTTCCCTTACTGCAAGGATTTTTTAATAGAGGAAACTAGTGATCGAGAGAAGTCATCAGTTCCATTCATATGGGCACATATGAGATTACTAAATGCTCGGGGGTATAAATATGGGATTCTTATCCCTTTTTTCGTTCTTGGGTATTCTATTCTTCAATATTTTAAAGTTATTTCTTTCACCTTTATCAATATAAAGAGATACTTTGAACTCATCAAGTATTTAAAGCATCCATCATACGTGATAGAGTTGCAAAAAATGATTAATCCTCCCGTGCCTAATAGCTTTCTCTATTATACAATAGACAGAGACAGATCCAGTTCTCTTCCACAGATTATTAATAGTTTTTTTTCTATGAATATGAAGAGGAAGAGGAAGACGAAGAGGAAGACGAAGAATAGAAATATAAAATTGCTTATAACTATAATAAGAGAGTTGAACGGATTGTGCTCTAGTATGGATATCTCCGAAAAAGAGATGAACTTACTAGTTCAGTTTCTAATGACGGAAAAAGCCCTTTTTAAATTTGAATCAATTTTTACTTACAGTCATAATTTATTCAAGAATGAATTTGGAGATCAAATCATTAGACAGCCAGGGCTTATTCACTTACGATATTTGGCCTACACTTATCAAAAAGGTCTAATTAATTACGGGTTCAATCCATTTTGTTTAGCAGAAAGATGGGTATTCCTTGCTTTTTGTCAGAAGATTACCTCTTCACAAATATTGTGTCAAACCAACCCCACATTTCATGGAAAACCTTTCTCACTCCACTCAGGATCATTACTTTCCAAAGGGATTTTACTGATAGGTCCTATGGGAACTGGCCGATCCTATTTGGTCAAAAGTCTAGCAGCAGACTCATATGTTCCTTTAATAAGAATATCTCTGAAGAAGCTCTGGTATGGTGAGTATTTAGATTACCCTCTTGAACGTATTCCTACTGAGTTTGATCCTTTTGTGAAAGACAAAATGGAAGATTTCCATATTACCTTAGAATTGGCGAAAAGCATGTCTCCTTGCATAATATGGATTCCAAACATTCATGAACTGAATTTAAATGACGCAACTAACTATTTATTTGGTTTTGGCTTCACTGACTTGTTCCTTAGTGTATTAATGAACAATCTCTTTAGATTTAGAGATGGTGAAAAAGATTCTATGAGAAATATTCTTGTTATTGCTTCGACTCATATCCCCCAAAGGGTGGATCCAGCTCTAATAGCTCCAAATCGATTAGATAGATCGATCAATATTCGAATGCTTGTTATCCCACAACGACAAAGGGAATTTCCTATTCTTTTATGTAGCAAAGGATTATACTCGGGAAAATTTCCCGATGAATTTGGATCTATAACCATAGATTATGCTGTACGAGATCTAGCAGCACTGGCCGATGAAGCCTTAATACTTAGTATTACCCGAAATAAATCAGTTATAGACACTAATACAATTCGATCCGCTATTTATAGGCAAATTTTTCATTTACAATCTATGGATAATCAGGTTGGATCCAGTCAAAATGACGAAATAATTATCTACAAAGTAGGAAAGGCTTTTATACAAAATACGCTTAGAAGAAATTCTCCCATGAATCCTCTATCTACAAAAAAGGAATTATGGAAGAAAAGGTTTTGTTATTTGTCCGAATGGTATTTAGAACCTTCGATTGCCGAAACAACTATGAAGGAATTGACCATACTTCCCCATATTTTGGGTTGCTTGGCCGGATCAGCGGCTCGAGATTCTTGGTCTATATCAGAACGAAATAGAGAGAATTGGATTCCTTTCGATAAATTAGCTGAGCATGATCTTGATATAGCTTCTAGTCTTTTAGAAAGTATTCTGGTGGAGTTTCCATTTTCTAGGTTAGGAATATGTCGGGGTAAGTCCGATAAGGATCAGATCACATTTGCTCCTCAACTCAAAATGAGAGATAATCTAGATCTGATACGATTTATGAAAGAATATGAATTGAAGTTTACTCCCGGCGCAAAACAAAGGGATATGGATGAAGAATTAATAAAGAATGTAGTTTGGACTCCTAGGATCTGGCGTCTTAGTTTTCTTCGCAGTAATAGATTCGATCATATAAAAACACCCAATTCATTGGGATCTTCGTATCAGTTCGGATCGTTAAGAAAACGGCAGATGGACAGATCTCTATTTCCTATACAATATCCGAAGCAATATAAATACTCTAAGAAACCACTGTTCTTTATAGGAAGACGATTTCTTTGGGATTCCTTCCTATTTCAAGAGCAGCGCCCTGTGTTTTCACGCCGAGAATTTTTCGCAAATGAAGAACTGCTGAAAAGGCTTTATATTACTTATGGTGCAAGAAGATTAATAGCACAACCTGATTTTTTCCCTAAAAAAAGTATCCAAAGTTTTTTTCGTAGATATGATTCAAAATCCACGATCAATTCGGTTTTGGTCATGAATTGGTGGAAACCATTGTCTCTTAGACATAGACATATCGAGCATTTCAAACGCATTCAAGCGATTGGTATCCAATTGGAACGTATGCAGCCATATTTTCCTATATATTCATATAACCGTTGGTTGACCGAAAATTCGAGAGAAAGGGTTGACCGCTTCCAATCGTTAATTCATCGCCAAAGATGGCTCGGAACCAATAGGTTATTATCTAATGAATCTTTTCTTTATAATACTCTATTCGAGAGTTATCAATATTTATCAAATCTGTTCCTATCTAACAGAATGTTATTGGATCAAATTAAAAAGACATTGTTGGAGAATAAATGGCTTTTTCCCAATGAAATTGAACACTCAATTCATACAACAGGATTAAGATTTGATATCAGCTGGGAGAATATGGAATGAAGTAAAAGAAAATTGACCGGGCAGTAGGGTCGTGGGAATCAATGAGAGGTTCTACATATGCTCCAATTTAAGATCCTATAAAGACTTGATAGATCTTTAATTTGAGGTTCCTCACTCCGAGATCTCGACCATGTAAGAGTAAGCATAGTCTAATAATATCTCATTAAGTTAACTAGACTATGCTTACTCCTTATTTCCTCGATTTCGGTTCTAGCATTATTTTTTTTCCACACTATTTGAAGAGAGGAAAGGATAGAGTCACAGGATCCGACATGGATATAGTTGGTGAGGTTCGGTCGTAACTCCCGTATATTGCAAGATCTTGATAGAGGTGGTATCTGGTCAATCTATGTATCGATCTTCTCAATCTGTGTCCTTAATGAAATATACCTCATAATACGAGGGTGTATTCGGAATGGACTCCTCATTAGGTAGAGAAGATCTGATCCTACCTGTGATCCACTGTCCTATTCCAACAGCGTTAACTTGTAGGTAATCGATCGTCGGAATACCTCGTATCAACAGAGAATCTATCTCAATCTATTGAGATACTCTACGAGATTTGCCATAATATTGCTCATTCAATAAGCATGAGCAATATTATGCCTTGAAGAGGACTCGAACCTCCACGCTCTTAAGCACGAGATTTTGAGTCTCGCGTGTCTACCATTTCACCATCAAGGCATCCCAAAAGGAAATTCTATTCCATTCATATATATATATGAAAAATATCCTGATCTATGAATGAACATATGTTAGAGATAGCGTATTCGAGTATTGATATACGATTGGTCATATAGGTTCATCATAAAATTTTTTTTATCTGGAGGAGATTTCCTATAAAACAAGACGACTGAATGAACATCCTTTATTTTTCAATTCAATACAAACCTAAAGAATTGAATATGGTACAAAATAAAAAATATTTTCAAAAACTTTAACTTTTTTCCGTAAAAGTGATGTCTTGGTCCGAGTGGAGGTAGGGGTAACAGTCCTTTTCTTTCTCTTTTCCACATGTCCATAGAAACATTTATAAAAAATAGAGACTGGAAAAAGTAAAGTTCGGACCCAATTCCTACAGTTATGGATATAAGCACAATCCAAATTCCTGGAGAGTTATACATTTGTGTATCTATGAGATCATTTACTATTTCTTGAAGCTAAATCTTTCCCCTGGATAGACCATATAGCCAGAAAGACCATAAACCAGAATGGAAGAAAAGCAAATGAAACTCTTTCAAACGATCTCAGGGTATAATTGAAAATGAAGTTTTCACTTTGTACATGTCAGATCATGAATTAGTAATTTATTTCAATCTCCGAAAGAGTAGAAAAAGTTTCTAACTTCCAAGTTTAGGAGATTTACATAATCTCATGAATAGGATCGAATATTCCTCCATAATCTATCTCCTTTTTCCTTAAGGAAGCCTTCCCAAGAGGACTTAGATCTATCTATGATTTATGCTTTTTTCTTTTTATTTTTTCTCTTTTGTTCCGATAAACATATTGTCCGATCTGAACGGGAATCAATTTCTAATTTATCAGAATATATAAATCCACTATATAGATAGGTAGATCTCGATCCTGTTTATGAGTTAACGAAAATGTGCAAAAGCTCTATTGGCTTCTGCCATTCTATGAGTCTCTTCCTTTTTGCGTATAGCATTGCCATTCCCTCTAGCAGCATCCATTAATTCGTGACTCAATTTGAAATTCATATTTCGACCCGGACGTTTTCGAGATGCCCCTAATAACCAACGAATGGCAAGTACTTTTCCTTGGGTTGATCTTATCTCAGTGGGAACTCGATAAGTCGATCCACCCACACGTCTTGCTTTTACTGTTACATTGGGAGTTACTCTACGTATTGCTTGGCGTAGAACAGATAGTGGATTTTTATCCGTCTTTTGTTGAATCTTTTTGATGGCTCGATAAAGAATTCGATAAGCCAATGATTTTTTTCCGTTTTTAAGAATACGGTTAACCACCATGTTAACTAATCGATTATGATAAATCGGATCGGATTTTGCAGTTTTTTTTTCTGCAGTACTTCGCCGTGACATGAGTGTGAAAAAGGTTCAAGAATCTATTTCATAAAGGCTGAAAATCATTTATTTTTGCTTTTTTACTCCATATTGTAGGGTGGATCTCTAAAGGTATGAAAGATCTCCCTCCAAACCGTACATACGACTTTCGTCGAATACGGCTTTCCACATTATTATATCTGCATAGATGAGATATATTCTTTATGCATATAATTCTGTTTACTCACTCTCAATTGAGTATCCGTTCCCTTTCTTTCTTTTGCTATGATTGGAAATCCTGTATTTTACATATCTATACGATCAAGTCCTTAGGTTTACAAAATAGTGTATAAAAAAGTGTTTCAAATCATTGCTATTTGACTTGAACCCGTTCTAATAAGGTCAAGGTATTTTTGAATTTTCTGTTGAAACAATCAGGGAAAACTTCGAAAATGATTTCGATATTGAACCTTGGACATATAATAGTTCCAATGAAAAATAAGATCGTGTTTTTTTTTTCACGGTAGCCTGCTCTAGTCCCCTTACAAAACGTTCGTTATTAGGTTAGCTATATACTTAACATGTTCCTAGCAATTCACATGGCATCATCATGAAATGATACAAGTATTAGATAAGTAAGAATATACAACGCACTAGAACGCCCTTGTTGACGATCTTTTACTTCGGCAGCATCTAGGGTTCCTCGAACAATGTGATATCTCACACCGGGTAAATCTTTAACCCTTCCTCCTCTTACTAATACTACAGAATGTTCTTGTAAATTATGGTCAATACCAGGTATATAAGCAGTGATTTCAAATCCAGAGGTTAATCGTACTCTGGCAACTTTACGTAAGGCAGAGTTTGGTTTTTTGGGGGTGATAGTGGAAAAGTTGACAGATAAGTTTTCTTCACTGTCACTCTACAAAACCGTACATGAGATTTGCACCTCATACGGCTTCTCGTTCAATTTTTTTTTTGTTTCGAAGTAAGATAAATTGGATTATTCTCGTTGTTCGATAATATTAATATTCCCTTCCTTTATACATTATGTCTCAAAGAGTAACTGGAACCAATTAAGTCAAACACATTTTCGTATTCTAACCAAACACTAATGAATCCTATTTGTCCTTTTCGGTCAAAAATATTATGCAAAATATTCGGGATTCCCTCTTCCTTCTCTATTCCCATCCTATAAGTACAGTGCCTGAAGAAATACTCTTTTTGTATGAATCGACATTATTACATGCTAATTCCTTCTTGATATCTCGATATATCATTCCTCCAAATCACAAATTGGATTCGAAATTGACGGGTTAATGTGAGCTTATCCATGTGGTTATACACTGTTCGAATTTGAACAGGAATCAATTTAATGAAAGATCCTGGCTTTCGTGCTTTTGTTGGGGTTGTCCAAGATCATTTCGATGACCTATGTTGAGGGAGATATATATCCATATCTATCTGAGATATGATCTGATCGACTGCGTAAGTCCACACGAATAGCAACCGATACCAGGGAGAGTATACGGAAAAGAAAGTGATTTTTGATCTGATATGATGAACTGATGAACGGCATCAGTCCTATATCTTGTTTCTGTGGACCGGTGGAAAAGTGAGGGCTCAGCGGGAAGAGGATTGTACCACGAGAGAGCGAAGGGGTCAACCTGTTCCGAATAGACAACATGGATTTTGGAAATGTAGTTGTACTCTTACATCGATCCAGATCAAGAAGTATTTCCATCCACGGGGGTAAATATTTGCTCGCTAGACGAGAGGATAGCAGTGCTAGTTACAAATTCTGTTCCGGTAGGATTTCACTTTATTTCTATAAAGTAGTTAACGGTTGCATAGGGTCTTCTCCTTGGTGCAAGAAGAACAATTTGATCCGTATCATCTCTGTATAATCTTGACTCGATCTTGTTCTCCTTGTTCTTCCAAACAATATTGAGTTCTTTCCGTACGCACTAGTGCTAGATCGGATCAAACATGCTGATTCAAGTTCATGTAAAACTTGCTTGATCAAGATAGGTAAAATATTACTGATTTTACGGGACCATATGTTATGATTCGAATCAGTAGGAAATACTACTTTCGACAGGATTCACTCAGAATAGGCTCCAATTTTTTTTCGTAGTAGTGTGAAAAGAAGGAAGGTCTGGCTTCAAGTTGTTCGAGATAAAATAGTGGGATAGTTGTGTTGAGTCTCTCGACCCTTTGGTAAGTTATTATTCATAAGTCAGTTCTCCTTCCAGATGAGAGTAGGGAAGGGATATAACTCAGCGGTAGAGTGTCACCTTGACATGGTGGAAGTCATCAGTTCGAGCCTGATTATCCCTAAACCTAATGTAAGCCCTTCCATATTTTTTGGTCAAAGGTATAGTAGTACTTACATTATCGATCCTCATATATCGCTTCAATCATCAAAGTAGTATGATTGATAGAAAAAATTTCTATTCGATTAAACTCTTTCCTATCCATAACTTTATGGAACTTGGAAATGAAACACCGGAAGAATATTTAAAGCCTTTCACTCAAAATTGGTTGAGATTTCCGCATCTTTTACTATCTTTCCAATTGAAAAGATATTACAATCGGGATTTTGATCCCATTAGTTTAAATTCAGGATATGGCAAGAACACGAACAAGAAGGATGAGATTATCTCGAAGAATCAAGGACCGAGCGAAACTCATTCGGAAAATGATGAGAAAGATATCATCAATTTGAAGATCGATCGTTATATGAATATATCATATAAAATATATGAAAATATATCATGAAAATTGACCTTTCAATTTAAATTGGTAGATTCCATTATTATTTTAATGTTTTTGTCGAGAGAATGGATGGATTGATTCAATTTGCAGCATATTTAGATAAAGAATATGCAGAGTTATCTATCTACGAGAGAAATGAATAAATGAAATACATAAGATGTCTTTCACATCACAATATATGAATTAACCCCATTGTTAATTATGGCAGTTCCAAAAAAGCGTACTTCTAGATCAAAAAAAAAAATTCGTAAAAATGTTCGGAAGGGAAAAGCATATCGGGCCGCAATAAAAGCTTTTTCTTTAGCTAAATCTATCTCCACCGGTCATTCGAAAAGTTTTTATTGCATAGTCAATGATGATTCCTCTGGATCATCCGAATCAAAATTGACAGCAATTGATTTGGATGACCCGTAGCACAACACGAGCCAATATACGACACCACCCTCCAGGACCCTGGAGAACAGTGATGCAAAATCATTTTATTCGGGTACTCCCAAGGGTGGTCGTACGAAAAGGACACGGTCATTAATTAGTTCCACTACAGTACTTTCCTTCAGCCAATCTGGATAAATGATGAATTTATAAACCATTCTTCTATCCATTCTGCCTTCCCACTAGAAAGGGATTAGAGTTAATCCTTTTTTTTTTAAGGATCCCGAATGAACTTCAGCATTACCATTATGCTACCGAAAATGTAGCATAATCTTATCAACATCCCAATCCATCCATTCCGATCCAAAACTAGGATTAATTTATTATTATTTATAAATAAAGAGAACCTATGGAATCACGCATGGGGATGATATTATTTCATTATGGAATTGCTCGTGCATTTCGTAATAGATGCGCGTTATTGCTTTATGGCGAATAATTACTATAGTTTCAGATATCTTGATTCATTCTTCTTCTGTTTCTGCTCCTCCCAATGATTCATCCCCCTATTGGGTCCCATTTTTTCCCTCCTTTATGGTTGGATAAAAAGAAGTGCTCAATCCTTTAGGAGAACTAAAAGTAATCATCTTTCTTCGTATCTCTACCATTTATAATGCGTAATGCCCAAACCATTGTGACAGAGATACATAAAAAGAGCTGACTAATCTAGTGCAATTTGATCCTATTGATGAAACCCCCTTCTACATCTTAGTAGCTCAAAATAGGATCAATTCATTCATTAACAGCTTATATATGGTAATATTAGCCTGTATGTAATATTATTGGGAGCTATAAATATATTTGGATGTCTCCCCTAAAATTGGAAAGTCTAAATAATAATCATATGGGAGATCATGGATCAGAAACATAGTTTCGTTCTAGAGATGTATATAATCAAACCATCCAATCAAAAAAATTATAAAGTGATGGTATAACCATTTATTGTTTGGAATCTAGCTGTTCCGATTCTTCCCATCGTAAGCGAAATAAGCGAAAATTTACATATATTCTTTGTACGATAACGCATGTGACTATTTCCAATTCTCTTTCGGAACAGCGGGATCTGAACCCACGACCTCCATCACCCCAAGATGGCGCGCTACCAAGCTGCGCCATGCTCCGTTATAACTATCAACCAACATAAAATTGATTCAAATGTTAATGCCCGAACTTAGATCTTATTTGGACTTATATTATATTCACAGATCACTCCCTCTGCTAGACACGTTCCATAACATTGACGATCTGGTGTAAATAAGCTAGTATGGTCCCTACGAAGCCGCCATGGTGAAATTGGTAGACACGCTGCTCTTAGGAAGCAGTGCGAGAGCATCTCGGTTCAAATCCGAGTGGCGGTATTTTTCCAGGAAGATCTCATCAATCACTTCTTCCTATGTAACAATATATGTTCAATCTATTTTCATTGTGATGGATCAATCCTATCTTTCCATCATAGATCTCATTCGGGAATAAAACGAATAAATGAGTTTATTATGATATTCATAACTTTAGAACATATATTGGCTCACATCTCTTTTTCTCTCATTTTGGTTGTCACTCTCATTTATTGGGGAACCTTAGTTTATCGAATTGAAGGACTAAGTAGTTCGGGAGGAAAGGGCATGATAGTTACTTTTCTTTGTACAACGGGATTATTAATTAATCGTTGGCTTTATTCAGGACATTTACCGTTGAGTAATTTGTATGAATCATTCATGTTCCTTTCCTGGAGTTCATCCGTGTTCCATATACTTCTAGAAGTACGGAGTCGAGATGATCGGTGGTTAGGTGCAATCACCGCGCCAAGTGCTATGTTAACTCATGGGTTTGCTACTTTAGGTCTTCCGGAGGAAATGCAACGATCCGGAATGTTAGTACCCGCGCTACAATCTCATTGGTCAATGATGCATGTAAGTATGATATTGTTCAGCTATGCAACCCTTTTATGTGGATCCCTAGCATCCATAGCTCTTCTAGTGATTATGTCCGGAGTAAATAGACAGGTTATTTTTGGTGCGATGGACAATTTATTTTCCCGAGCCATTCTTCCCAATGAAAATTTTTATTCACATGAAAAGCAAAAAAGTGATTTGCAATACACTGTTTATTTTTCATCAACGAATTATCGTAAATGTCAATTGATTAAACAATTAGATCATTGGAGTTATCGTGCGATTGGTCTCGGTTTTTCTCTTTCAACCATAGGTACTCTTTCTGGAGCAATATGGGCCAATGAAGCATGGGGATCTTATTGGAGCTGGGATCCAAAAGAGACTTGGGCATTAATTACTTGGACCATATTCGCAATCTATCTGCATACTAGAATGAATAAGGGTTGGCAGGGTGAGGAACCGGCAATTGTGGCTTCTTTAGGATTTTTTATAGTTTGGATCCGTTATTTGGGGGTCAATCTATTAGGAATAGGGTTACACAGCTATGGATGGTTGGAACCATAAATGGACCGAATTCCTGGAAGGAAAAGGAAGGATAGATTCGATCCAGTTCTTTTATGTGATTGATAAGTGACATCAATAACTGGTACAAGTTATTTCAAGTAGTGATTATAGAATGATGGAATCACTACTTGAAATAACTTGAACTATATTAGATTCAAATAAAATAGATTCAAATAAAAGAAAGACGATTTGAACCATTCCTATCATTACCAACCACAGCGAAAAGAAATATAAAATGAGTATGAGGTAGCAATTCCATGTTTGAATTAACCCATTCCCTTTTTTCAATGGAACTCCGGCTACTGAAGCATACATGTACTATAATAATGCGCTTACCCATGTAGGGTAACCGGGTATGTGAAAAAATTGGCGATTTCATTGTATAAGCGATGAAGAACCCTAAATAGAATACTATTTATTATCCAATATTCCTGAACCTAATGTTGGTCTATCAGATCTCTAGAGACCTATACTTAAAGCTCCGATTAGCGGAAAGATAGAATTACTCGCAGTGTATTGTGGCCAAATAGAAACGTCTTTCCCCCCCCCTCCCTCCGTACGGATAGAAGTGGGTGAACAAAAATTTATTCCAGTTCCCGCATAGGAAATAAAGGTATAATATACCGAGGATAATTGGCTACTGTATATTGCTAACATCAGTAAATGCAACAATCGAGGATTTTTAGTAATTGGCCAAGCAACTGAAATGGCCAAAGTGGTAACAAATCCTGTCAAATAGGTCCGATGGAAAATCCGTCAATTCCCATTCTCCAATGAAAATCAATAAGTCCAGTTATACTCTTTATTCTTTCAATTGGATCAATAATTTATCAAATTGGAAATGGTAATGGACGGAATGTATATATAATGAAAAGGAGTTAGAGTAAACAAATACCTAGAGTATACCATCGAATCAGATCATTCCCTCCTTCTATGGGTGGGAAATAATGGGACTAAGGAACCCCAGATATAGGCGAACCAACAATTATAGTTGAGCGAGCCAAGGTAATTCGCTCATTATAGAAGATACTTTGCATCTCCACTGATTGATAAAAACCCATACTTGATCCAAGATCTCAAGTATGGGTTTTTATCAATCAGTGGATAAAAAAAATATTAATATGAAATGAATTTAACCTTTTTTATTGTGCATATTGATCAGTAAGCTAGACCCATACTGCGCGTTGTCTCATGCCATAAATAAACACGTACACTCAAGAAATCTGTTGGACAAGCGGATTCACACCGCTTACAACCTGCGCAGTCTTCTGTTCTTGGAGCAGAAGCAATTTGCTTAGCTTTACATCCTTCCCAAGGTATCATTTCCAATACATCTGTGGGACAAGCTCGTACGCATTGGGTACAACCAATACATGTATCATAAATTTTGACCGAATGTGCCATTGGATCTCCATTAGTTAGTAAAAAGTTTTAATTTGATAAGATCATATATAGCCAAATCTTCTAATATATGCCCAATAAAGATGGCTAATAACGGGATATTATGAATATAAAACGAATCAATAATTGTAATCTCCATTATATTTGGAACCGATCTGTATTTTTTGGATCATTTCGATCCCCCCAGATCACCCCGAATATGGTCCAATCATGACAGGTAATTTTCCTAATGATTTTTATATGGATCAATCATGTTTTTGATCGACCGTAATACTATAGAGATTTTGATAGATTCTGGTCATATAGAATAGATATATCTTCTGAGATATACCTTATTTTTTTATAAGGTATAGATATACCGATATACGATACTTCATCACCATTTCGACAAATGAAATTGATCGATACGAATTGATTATATGATACGATGTCAGTAGCTGATAAAATAGCTGTTTCAGCGTCTACAATAGCTATAACAAAGATCGATAAGATGCCCCTGGCCGGCTATATTTTAAGATAATCCGAATATGCTACTGAATTTGAATCGACCGTATGCAGTATTGGCGACACATAAGTGCTCTAACCATGTTTCGACTCGTAATACCAATAGATAATGAAGAAAGCACCTCGAACTCGAATAAGTGTATGCTCGAGCATAATAGATCAACCCCTTATACCTTTATCTTCTCAGATACAAAAGTTATATTTAGTTTTTTATTTTCCATTATCTAATGATCTTCTATTATAAGATCAGGAATAGAATTATACTTCTCATCATACTTATTAGACGAAAAAGATATCCAGGTGGATTCATTATGTGCGCGAGAATTTCCAATATTCTGACTCATGATCGCATTCACTAAAAAAAAAAAAGTGACCTTATCCACATACCTAATCGGATTGAAATATTTGTATTTCAATGGATCTGGGAATTACATGAACTGGTCTATAATTCCGTTGGTTGATAATAGACTCTGATCAATAATACATGTGACATTCTTAATCAAATTATAAATATCCTGATCCTTATTTATGATCCATCCGGAAAAAAGGTATGGTCTCGACCCATCAGTCCTCTCTGATCGAATCCAAACTGAATCTGAAGAATTGGTAGAAATTCTTTAATCGGTCAGAATGTTCGTCCATAGTTCCTTCGGACAGACAAGTTAAACTTTGAATTGTTTTAATTCTCGAATCTTCGATCACCGATATTGGTAAACGTCCCGGAGCAATATAATCATAATTTCATTCATGACGATCATACATAGGTCGGGAGTTCATATTCTTTCAATCATAAAAAGAAAATTTGATGAACAATACTCAACACAATTTCCACGAAAGATGCAAATTCCAGAATAAATACTATAAATTACCAATCGTTCGTTTTTCCAATCAACAACGGGTGGATTAATCAGGCATAAACGCATACTCCACAAGCAATACTTTGAAAGAATCCGAAGTGTATTCATCCACGAAATCGAGGATGGGAGATCCGTTTTTTATAGGGAGATTTAATAGTCATAGGTAAACGATTCATGTGATATAATGATTATGCATCATTCGCATACCTGTAGCAGAAATAGATCATATATCATGTCCCTATCTCCAAAAATAGAAGAGAATGGAGTTTTAAATATAAGAATAAAAAGTTTGAGCATCGATATTCGCCATGAAAAAAACCAGGCTATAAAAAAAAACTATACGACCCAACTTTAGCATAATCACTCTGCTATAGCTAGCCCTTTGGGATACATATTTCCCGATCGATCTTTTCGGCGCATTTACCTTTATTGCCTCTGCGAACATAGTAGCGCAATAATCCCATTGCGTTACATAGGGGAGATATTGTTCGGTTCTAAACAATTTGCTTCCTACCCCCCCCTATGTAAATAATCTGATAGAGGTTCACAGCCAATAAAACTTTACCATCTAGCAATAAGTCGAAGAACAACGTGTATCGATGGATAATGAGGACCCATACTTACCATCAGGGGGTCTTTCAGCAAGCATGATCATGTGTAACCCCTCTTCGATTCGTTTTCTAAATGAGAAAAATAAAAAGAAAAAAGAACGACTGGATCCTGGATCTCTAAAAATTGGATTGGAATTGAAAACTTCGAAATTAACGGGTTTTTAGCCCACGGATACCCAATTGACCAATTAAATCATCGTAACGAAGTTTATCCCTCTTGGATAGATAAACCAGAAGTTGCTTACGTTTGCTCAAAATTTTCCACAAACCCCTTTGGGATGAATAGTCTCTTCCGTGCAATTGCAGATGCTGGGTAAGTCTTAGGACCCGATTGGTTAAATAAAATACCTGAGATTCAACAGATCCTCTCTGTTTATCGGGAATCAGAGATGAACTAATGGACAAATTATTGATCATAAAAAAAACACAAATTTTTCCAGGGCTTAATTTTTTTTCGAGTCAGAAAAAAGAATTAGATCCATTCTTTCATTTTCATGGTTCATATAATAATTCTGATTCGTTCCGTCCGACCATTTAAGAAAAAATGGTCGGATTCTTCCTATCTTCTTGGACGAACATCTGGTTTTAACCTATGGCAAAATATGATACGAGATGTAGAATCTTTTCACATTGATGAAACAGAACGAACAGATTGGTTCAATTTTTGCCATATCCTGAAACTCCATTGAATCAATCCATTCTTTTTTTTTTACGAAAACGGAATTGAAGCAAAAAATTTATCAATTGACAATTAGGGGATACATACGTATTCTCAACATCGCGGATCGACTCCCATCATTTGTATTGAACCAATATCTATTCATGCAAATAATATCCTCTAATCGATAACTAGGCCAAAGAAAACGTTTAATTATTTGTGTTGTATCTACGCTAAGATGTTGGTCTCTTCCCATGAGTTCTTCATCATTTTGTATGTCTTTTCCATTGGAAAATCCTACATGATCGTTCTCCAGATCAAACCGATTCAAGATTCGAAATTCTCTACGACGTTTTGGAAGCAAAATATCTTCTAAATTGAGGGAACTAAAAATATTTTTTTCATCCCCCAGAATTTTCCCGCGTTGCACAGATCCATCATAAAAATCTCCATCTATCCATTCTCCGGCTCTTTTTTTTAACTTCAATGAAATACTTACGATTTTATACATCAGGAATTGGTCATCCACTATGCTTGATAAACGATATGGTTGGAAGACCATTATTTTTTTATCTTCCCTTATTTCATTGTCATTGCGTACCTTTCCCCGAACATTCCTCTGAAGAGCAAGTTCTTTCGATATTTTATTTGCACTGCTATTCTTCTGAATAGCAATGCAAAAGGCCATTAGACTCAGGTCAATATTTCTCTCTTGGATCCGAAGATATGTTCCCGGATCCTTCATTCCGGACATAACCCTGCAAATATTCGCCAGATAGAAGAAACGTTTTTTCCCTAGAACGTCTACTACTTTGCATTGAAAAAGACCTTTATTAGTTTTTTTCTTTCCATCAGTTTGTTGATCTTCTACTTGACCATCTTGATCTTGACCATCTTGATCTTCTACTTGACCATCTTGATGTTCTACTTGACCATTTTTATCTTGACCATCTTCTACTTGTTTGTTCTTAACATTTGATCTAATACCTATTATTTGTTCTAGAACATTTGTTGTTTCCTTCCGTTCTTCTTCCTCTATCTTTTTCCGCTCTCGTTCTTCCCGTAAAAGTGAATTTCCTGGTATGAATTTCGATTTAGTTTCATAATATATGTTCTTTATTCCCGAAAGTTCCGGGAATAACCAGAAATTGAGATCTAATTGGGATATTCTCTTCTCGATTTTCGGAGAATCCATAATGCCAACATTTTCTCTTCGCGTCTCGTCAATCCCCTGCTGATTCGTAATAAGATCAGTCTTTTTCTTTTGCCTGTCAATACTTGTTGTATGATCGTAATCACAAGAACGTATAGCATCGTAAATATCAACAGTAGAACGAGAACCATTCACGATATTGAAATCGGTACCCTTCCAATCCTCCTCGATAATATCATTAATAAACTTTTCCTTGAGAATTCCTTCACGATCGGTAATATCCCGCTCATCTGGTATAGCAGGTTGTACTGGTGGTCCGGGAATATCTGTCAAATTGAGAATATCCAAATCTTTTGTAGAATTGAGATAACTATATGATAAGAGATCGTATCTGTAACGTTTGTTCATTTTCCGAAGTAGTCCCAAAAAAGGTTCCATCACAGTCGCAAATATAGAATCTTCTTGTTGTTCATAAGGAACGAATCGTTCTTCATAACACGTACATTGCTTATTTACTATATTTCTACATTTATTTGGGTTTATCCTAGACCATATCTGTGGGGATAAATTGTACCGGTCAAAACATCTCAACCATTGTTTCCAGTCATTCTCTTTCAGATCTTGTGGTTTTTCGTGATCCAATATTCTTTGTATATCTAATGCCCTTATCTGCCATATCTTGTGAAATATATATGCTTGGGACATTGAGAACATGTTTCGATCAGGACGAATTTCAAAATCTTGTATTTTTTCGTTGATTGAATAGTAGTTGGTAATTTTACCTCTATTGATTCTTGAAATATCTTTATTGATAATGAATATTCGTCCGTAAATTGTTGTTATATTCCTCGTGGATCGAATCCAAGCGGATTGAATCCAAAATTTGATATTTGACGCAATGAAATTAATAAAACTTGGTAAGAGATCTCGGTCCATTCTTCGGTCCATTCTTTTGATAAAAAATTTAATTGAATAGAACCTTTTTCGGATTAATTGTACACTTTTATTTCGAAATAAACCAGGTATTCGCCGAATCTGAACCAATCGTTTTTTTAATGTTGATCCCAATATGTTAAAACTTCCCTTCGATCCGGTATGAATCTCTGAATCCACCAGAGACATTCCAGTTATAGGAGAGCTATTTATGATCGCGATAGATTCGATCCGCTCTTTCATTGTGGTCGTCCAATCATCTTGATCTTTCACATTAATTGTTTGGGTTTCATATCCAAATTGATCATTAACTTCGGATGAATCATTTGCACTACCCATAGGGGTAGTCTCACTTAGTAATTTATTTTGTATCCGGTCATTAAGTTCACTCTTGTCTATATATCCAACTCGTGGAACGCGTCTTATTCCTGTAGATCCCATCAATCGTCTCTTCACTTTTTTGAAGATGGGTTTTAAAAATTTGGAAAAAATTCCTAGATTTGAGGTTGGATCACCGAAAGGTATGTCAGTTTCTAATCCAAAGGTCGTTAAATAACTCCAACGCAATCTTTTTGCAGATTGGGGTTTGGATCTATGCCAAGGCTTCAAACGAAAAGGAAATAGAAGCTTTATCTGCATACCTTGTGTTTCCCATTTGTCTGGGAATGTTGTTTCAGACAATTCGGTACCATCAGAAGCACATATGACATGCATTTCTCTCCTCATTTCTTCCCAATCTTTGTAAAATTCGGGGACTTGAAATAATAAAATACGACCCATATTTTTGGCTATAATAAGTGATGGTAATATAATATTTTTTCTAATATTTGATTGAGCCATTAATAATAAACCTCTGAAATAGTGCAATTCTGGCCACGTTAAACATAAGGACTCAGCAATTGTCTGCTGGGATAATGGATCTTCGACTCTCTGGATTTTTTCCCTAACTTCTTCCCCGATTTGTTCCTTATCCACTCTACCAGAATCGGACGTGTCATAATAATCTTTAGGATAAGCGGGTATTTCTTTTCTTTTCAAAAAGAAAAGGGAATGTACATTCGGTTGTATCCTCTTCCATATCATAATTTTCCGTCTTTTAGCACGTATGGATCCTTGGATTAAGTTCCGACGATAATCTGCCTCGGCAGAATAACGGTTTTGAACTACTCCTATTCGTCTTTGCCCAATATCAAAGGTCATTGTATCTTTGACCTTTCTTGAAAGAATCCTATTCGATGATAATAGAACTGGGTCTACGTCATCATATTCACCTATCATCAAACCAGATGACCATCGAGGCACATGTTTCCGAATTTCTCTAATTTGGAGAGGTTCATTTAATAGTATTTCCCTGTAAAGGGAAATAAAATCTTTCTTTTCCATTGAATAACGCTTATCCCGAGGTATACCCGCGCGAGATATTAGTAGTATTGTCCACTCATATTGCGCCAAACACTCGAAAAGGAAACACAAATTCTCGTAAACGAAAAGATATTCCTTCTTAAACAGACAAGAAATCGCATCCATTCTTATGATACCTGAGGCCGAAGGTTTTATAAGACGGTCAAATCGGCCGTAAACATAAACTAAAAAGTTTGTGTAGATATCTCCATAACATCTAGCTACTTGCACTGGGACATGTATAATGGATGATCTCCAGGCTATCCACAACCAATATGGTGGTTGGATTTCTGGGGTCTGGATCAGATAAGAGATCTTTTTCATTTTTAATCTATTTAAAGCATATTTGGGTTGAGGAGTTCCGGGATTAGAGGATATAGTGACCGGGACAAGCGAACGAACAGTATATGTAGGTAAGGGCTCCCAGGGTAGTGGAAAGCTTTCGTGTTCCAATTCCTGCCAAAGATAAGAGATATGGTACCCATACCCAAGTGGATCATTCGGGAATCCCTCTTTAGGGTCTCTCATAAATATCTCTATGAAATCCGAAAGATTCGAAATGATCGAATCGTTCAGCATTTGGGGGGACTCAAATTGGTTTATTGTTCCACGGAATGCCCCATTAAGGAATGGATCATACATTTCAGTAAAAGAATCCCCCTTAGAATTGGAGAATTTCACTCTCCTTTCTATAACATTTTCAGCGGGAGATCCATGGCTTAGAGCTTTCACTCGATCCGAAAATTCATTCCCTAAAGAATCTCTTTTTCTTTTCACGGTATGATTCCATCTATAATAAGGATCCTCAGATGAGCAAGAAGTATATAAAAAATCTCTATATCCACCGACGAGCTTTTCCCCAAGGACCAATACACTAGGTAAAAACGTAAAAGAGATTCTTTTTTTTCCATCACTTGAGTATGCGCCAAAAAAATATTGAGAGACTTCGGTCCTCACAGGACCTAGGCGAGTAAATGGGCTATTTCCAATATATCGTATCGGTTGATAAACCCTATTATGATCAAAGCACATAATGGGCCATGGTTGCTGCCGGAAGAACTTTTCTTCTTTTATAAGTTCTTGAAGTTTTTGTGGATCTATAGCCACAGAGCGGTTTTTTCTAGCCATAGCCACGGAGCGGTCATCTCTAGCCATAGTCACAGAGCGGCCATTGTTGTCTTCATAATTTTTACCTTTAAGAAAAGGTAATGGGGCTCTACCCAAATAGAACGAACAATAACAAAGAATAAGTAAACTAAAGGTTCGATTGATATAACGTCTTAATAAAGTATTATCGATAAGTGAATTACGATCTATACGGAAAGATACCCATTTTATAAAAATTGTTAATAGAATATGACCGCCCAACCAACCGCAAAGACCACTTATCATAAAGGATATATTAGGGCTGTAACGAAAAAGAAAGAGGTTCACCAGTCTTGTTAATACGGGATTTGCTAAAAGAATGGGATTCAACAATTGAAGAATTAGACCATCCATAAATAGACTTAGAGCTTTTGGATTGTTGATCGAATTCATGAGGTGCGGAGATTCAGAACTTGAAGGTTTGTCCATAATTTGGAAAAAACGAAAGAACATATATGGTACGACTAATAAAGTTATTGCATAAGGTTTCCACAGCGCTGCATAGATGGGCGAATAATACATGGACAAAAATCCTATTAATTGTCCCGTAATAGAACCACTTATGGCTATTATACCATAGCCAGGTTTTCCCAAAAGGAAGGATCTCGTGGAATAGATTTTAGAGGGACCAAAAGGCAATGTAGCAAGAAATCCATAATATAGCCCAAATATGATGATCGGACCTGAAACTTCTACCCATGAGGATAATGGACCCAATAGTAGACCAAGTACTTTTATCATATTAAAACTCCCTTTGATCTTGATCAAAGAATTATTTTGATAAATTTATGATTTTATCATATATATTATTTCTAAGTATAGAAATAGTTTTTATATTATATAAATAAATATTCGATTTAACATAATTGATTTATAAGAAATATTATAATATCTGGATATTGCATATGCTATTAATATATATTATTTGTTATCTTATTTAACAGGAGTACTGGTATATAACTCGTTGTTCTTTCGAACCAGGGTGGTCCGATCCAAGTTATCTAAATTTTCGTTACGTCGTAGAGGTCGGGTAACCAATTCGAGTACATCTCTCGCATTGGCAAATCCATGAATCTGGGCAAAAGTAAATTCAACTGACCATTTAGTACCAATTCCTCTCGCCCCTAACGGGTTAGCATGAGCCATTCCGGTGATGGCTAAGTCGGGTTGTAGCTCGCGCATACGTCGTATCTGATTCGAATTGTCTGGTTTCTCTACAATTCGTGGTATGGGCATACACATTCTTATACATGTATTTTGTAATAGCGCTAATTCAGCAGCTTGATACCGTTTATCCATATATGGAATACCAATTTCATAAACGATCATACCACATCTGATTAAGAATCTGGCTATAGATATTTCTATTAGATTATCTCCCATGAAAAAGACAGATTTTCCGCGTACCAAATCAAGATAATCTTTTAAACTCTCCCATATCCGTTCCTCTCTTTCCTCCAGACTCTGGGCCTCAATACCAAATACAGGACAAATCCTTTCGATCCAAGCACGCGTTCCGTCCGGACCAATAGGAAAAGGAGCTACGATTAATTCGCATTTTTTTCGTCTTATCAAAGTTGTTGCTGTACGACTAAGAAATGGGTTAACCCCACAAACATAAACTCCATCACCCAGTGATGGAAGATCGGCATATCTCTGAGCGGGCAACCAACCTGATACCTTGATGAATTGGCGTCTTAATTCTGTATCAAGTTGAGAAACCAAATTCGAGGGTAAAGACCCAAAAATAACTAAGGGAGGATGATTTGCATATTCCACCAAATTATTTTCCTTCAGAAGAGGAAAAGGGAATAATTTTGTTTTAGTTTCTTTTGATTCACCAATGGGTAATTCTTGGTCTGGACAACGATGTGCCATTACAGCTAAGACAGTATCTTCCCCCTGAGTAAAAGCATAATCCAGTCCATTTGCTCTTGCCACTAGAATTGGTACTCCAATTTCATATTCCAATTTGGGTGCCATACCTTCCAAATCCATTTTTATTATTTCTGTAGTACAGGTGCCTATCCATATGATGACGCTGGGGTCTCTATCTTTTCTTATCCGAATACAAAGCGTTTTCAATTCCTCATAATCGTTCAAATGGGCCGATATATCTCCTTCTTCTAATTCTGCCATTGCATAGCGGGGTTCTGCAAAAATCATAACTCCAAGTGCATTTTGGAGAAAATAACCACATGTTTTTGTGCCCACTACCAAAAAGAAACTGTCTTCAATCTTTTGATACAACCAGGATACACAGCTAATAGGACAAAAGCTATGATAATTGCCCGTTTCACATTCAAGCGTTATAGTTTCAACAATTTTTGTCGACATAATAGGGAGGGAATAAAAGGCTAAGGATAAATAAGGAAAAGAAATAATGAATAAAAATACTAGTAACACAAAAGAATGATAACAAGAAATAATAAAATTGTCAACAAATTGACAACAAATTGTGGAGAAGTGGAGAAATTGTTGATTCTAAATCCTCGTAAACCCAAGTAAATTTTCCTTATTATTTTTTTTCTGTCCCCCACCACCAATGGGATTTAGATAAAGATCAGAGAGTAAACTGAATAATTCCCGATCTGGAATCTCTTTTGGGACAATACCTTCTGGTTGGGACAATATTTGATCTGCTATGCCTAGATAATAATTACAAACATAGTTAAGGGATGGTTCAAATCCAACCATTTCAAATAAGGTTTTACCCTTTACTCTGGAAACTCGGATATCCTCAATAATAGGTAATACTTCTATTACGGGCATTGGACAGGCTTCTACATATTTATTTATAAGATCTCTTCTAGATGTACGATTTCCCACCAAGCCTGCTAATCGGAGTGGATGTGTACGAGCTTTTTCCCTTATAGAGGCAGTAATACGATTAGCTGCAAATAATGCATCGAATCCATTATCTGTAATAATAACACAATAATCTGCATAGTTCAATGGAGCGGCAAAACCTCCACAGACCACGTCACCTAATACATCGAATAATATAATATCATATTCGTAAAATGCATTTAATTCTTTTAACAACTTTACAGTTTCTCCCACCACATATCCTCCACACCCGGCTCCTGCGGGTGGACCCCCTGCTTCCACACAATCCACCCCTCCATAACCCTTGTGAATTACATCTTCGGGCCAAATATCCTCATAATGATAATCCTTGGATTGTAAAGTATCTATAATTGTAGGTATTAGAAATCCTGTAAGAGTAAAAGTACTATCGTGTTTGGGATCACACCCAATCTGTAACACTTTTTGACCACGTCTCGCTAGAGCGACTGAGATATTACAACTAGTTGTTGATTTACCGATTCCGCCTTTCCCGTAAACTGCTATTTTCACCGCCAATCCTCCTTTATCTAAATCTAAAAGTTATCTCTTTATTTCAAGGTTCTATATAATCGAATTATTCTTTTTTTAAGTAATACCTAATATTGAATGGTAGCAATAATTATAGATCCTATTGTATTTATAGGTCAATACCTCTAGGGTGGGGTGTCCAAGAGTTGATAAAAAACCTTATTGAGTTTCTCGTTTATACACTGATGATCATGGGTCGGTCCAAAGAACAAGAATCTTGCCCGTATATGGGAACCCTCCGTTGTTCCTCAGTAGCTCAGTGGTAGAGCGGTCGGCTGTTAACTGATTGGTCGTAGGTTCGAATCCTACTTGGGGAGATCCGTTTTATTCAAAATAAAGCTCGTTTTTACCATTAGGAGTAAGTCAAACGTTACCTGTCCTTGTTCATAATATATGAATGCACAATCGCCACAGGATCAAGATAGGATCCCGGTCGTCCGGGAAAGGCAAAATGGAAACAACGGTCTCTTCGAAATACTGAAAAGTTCGGAGAAACAAATCCAT